TTGTCTATCAAAAAAATGAGTGAATTCAGACACTCTTCTCATCGTCCCTGTTAAGTATGTTGCATAAAAAGCGTCTATATAACCACGATTATATGACCAAGTATATATCCCATTTTTTATCTTGTCAGAAAAAATTCTCTTAAGATTTGTTTTCATTAATGAATTAACTAAATCCAAATTTGTAAAAGGGGAATACGGAGGCTTATAAAAAAAAAATGCTATAATTATTCCAAGATAGGCTAGACTAACTGAAAACACTGCATCTTTCGCAAATTCCGACCAATCTGTTAAATAATTCGAATTTTGATGTAACAGATTTATTGAGGGGGTTAACCATTTGGATAAAATATCCAAATCGACGCCATTCAAAGAAATTCCTATGAATCCAACAAAGAAAGTAAAGAAGACTAATATAAGGATAGGAAATAATATAGTATTATCCGATTCATAAGGATACGCAAAAGTTTTCTTCTTGCCAAAACGAGAAATAGTAAGAAAAGATTGGCTTCTAGTTCTTGCATTCTCATCAATTAGATCTATTTTCTGTGAAAAAAAATAAGCACTTTTCTTTTTCGTCATTATTAATAAAGTTAACAAATGAAAGTTTTTCTTATTGACTTTAAAACCTTCTTTACCCCATAGAGATATTGAATAGAGGGAAGTCTTTTTTTTTCCACTGAAATTTTGAAAATGAGCATTTAAATGTCCTTCAAAAGTAAGTAAATAGATCCGAAACATATAAAATGCGGTTAATCCCGCCGTAGACCAAGCTATTATTGCAAAAATTGTTGAATATAACCAACTATCATTAAGAATTTGATCTTTGGACCAAAAACAAGCAAGAGGTGGAATCCCACAAAGAGAAAGTGTGCCTAATAAAAACGCACTTTTGGTAATTGGTACATGTTTTTTTAAACCTCCCATAAAAACCATATTTTGACTTTTAGTCGGAGAATAACCAACAATAGTTTGCATTGAATGAATAACAGAACCCGATCCCAAAAACAATAATGCTTTCGAATAAGCATGAGTAATCAAATGAAATAAAGCACTTCGAGAAGACCCCATACCGAGAGCTAACATCATATAACCCAATTGAGACATGGTGGAATAGGCTAAACCTCTCTTAATGTCTTTTTGAGCAAGAGCTAAAGTAGCTCCAAAAAATAGTGTTATTATCCCTATTAAAGAAATTAAATTCATTATTTGAGGTATAATAATGAAAAGAGGTAAAAGTCGAGCTACAAGGAAAATTCCCGCGGCTACCATAGTAGCGGCATGGATAAGAGCCGAAATAGGAGTCGGCCCTTCCATTGCATCTGGTAACCATACATGAAGGGGGAATTGTGCAGATTTCGAAACAGCACCAGAAAAGAATAAAACAGCGCACCACGTAACAAATAAAAAATTTAACTCATTATGAAAAATCAAGTTATTGGATATTTGAAATAAATCCCGAAATTCAAAACTCCCTGTTATCCAATAAAAACCCAAAATTCCCAATAATAAACCAAAATCCCCAACACGATTAGTTACAAACGCTTTTTGACAAGCATTTGCTGCAACAGGACGTGTGAACCAAAATCCTATTAATAGATAGGAACACATTCCTACTAATTCCCAAAAAATATAAATTTGTATCAAATTGGAACTAGTAACTAATCCCAACATGGCAGTACTGAAAAAACTCATATAAGCAAAAAATCTCAAATATCCACGATCATGAAACATATAATTATCACTATAAATAAGAACCAAAATTCCAACAGTAGTGATTAATATTGACATAATAGAAGTAAGCGGATCGATTAAGTAGCCAAATTCTAAAGAAAAATCATTATTGAGAATCCAAGCCCAGACATATTGATAGGTAGCACGGCTATTTAGTTGCTGAATCGATAAATTGATCGAAAAAATCATGACTATACTTAATACTAAAACACTTTGAAAAGCCCACATACGACGAAGACTTTTTGTTGCCGACGGAAAAAGAAGAAGTCCCACTCCGATTAATATAGGAACTGAAAGTGGAAGGAAAGGTATTATCCATGCATATTGATATGTTTGTTCCATAAAAAAAGTTTTTTAGTCTGAATTAATTTCTTCCGATTAACTGGACCCCACCCCTTTCAAAAGGGATCAATAAAAAAATCAAAATATGCACTAACTTAAAAAAATTTAACGTAAATAAAAATTTAGCATTTGATACTCGTACTTAATTCTGTATCTTAGTTTTTCGAAATAGTTCAAATATTCAACTCAATAAGTTAGACGTGGTCAAATAATATGACCAAGTTCTGTAAAAAAAACTACTTCTTTATTTTAAATATATTTGTATTTTGAAAATATACAAATTTAGGAAGAGATCAAAAAAATTTTTCTAACAATGGTTTTTTTTATAGCAAACATCCGGAATTACACTCAAAAGTACTTGATTCTGATATAAATCGTGGAATTCACTAATGTCATCGGCTTAATAACTCGTCGTTTTTTTTTAGTTAGTTTCATTTTAGTTAGTTTATTTCAACTTATTAACTAATTCCTTAATGAGATTGATTATGATTCTTTTTGTTTTTTTAATATTTTTGTTATTAGAAACCGTTAGAATATCTGAGTGTATATATAAAACTTAATGGTTTATTTGAAACTTGATTTTTTTAAAATTGAGAAAATTTTCTTTAGTGAGAAAGGATAAAAAGATGTATCCGGTAACAGAACAGATAAATTACTAATCTCATTCGAATTTCAAAAAATTTAGACGGATTCGTTGGACTAGTTACTCGAAAAAAGATTCCATTTGGTATTAGATAAAAGTTGTCTTTTGAAATACTTCCTTTGATTTTATTACATGGAAATGCAGTGTCGAATGACAAAAAGCACTGGAGATAGATCTTTTAGATTCTTTATTTTTAGTTCCACGAATTAGATTTATATATCATAGCTGATTATAGAAATATCTGAGAAAAAAGAACAAATAAAAGTACTAGTAATCCATACAACTTATTTGTTCTTAGAAGCCTTCTAGAGACCTTTTTGAACAAAAAATTTGTAGGAATCTTGTAGAGAAGTTTCATATATTTAGATTTATTTGTGATGATAAGGACTAAAAGAATAACTAGATAATGAATAGTAATTAAGGATTCTTTTGAACAATAGATGTCTTTCACATCTCAACTATAACAATGAGTAACCTCTTCATTTTGAAATGGCAGTTCCAAAAAAACGCACTTCTAGATCAAAAAAGCGTATTCGTCAAAATATTTGGAAAAGGAAGGGATATTCATCGGCGTTAAAAGCTTTGTCATTAGGAAAATCTCTTTCTACCGGCAAATCAAAAAGTTTTTTTATGCGACGAGCAAATAAGTCCTAAAATGTTGTAAGACTCGGAATCTATTTGACGTTAAAATTGGCTTATTTCAGTCTTACTATCAAATTCTCAATTAAAACTCTCTATTAGTTTGAACTAATCAATATGAAATAGACTCCGTTTTGTGATGTTCATATGGAAAATATGGAACATTAAGAATTTGAAAATTTCGCAAATTCTAAGAAAAAATACAATAAGAAAAACCAAGGTTTTACCTTTTTTTAGGACTCTATTTTTCATTTTGTTGATGGGGAGTATTATTTTCCCCATCGACCTTTTTGTTAAAATTCAAATGCTAATAATATGTTTTCTTTATCTATAATATCTAAAGAATATCGAGAGAAGATCAGAAATAAGATCTTTAGTTCAAATTAACGATAGAAACTCATTGATTCAATTTTGAAAACTTGTATAACTTTCTGACTTCGTCTTTCTCGGAATGACTATAGAGTTCTCAGATATTTTTTGATTTCAGTCCAACCAATAAAAGACGAAAACTCTCGGGATATTATATACAAACAATGTCTTACTTTAGAAAAATCCAAAAAAGGTTTCTTTTATGTTCCGCGAGAAAATTCATTTGGTTGTTTTAAATTTCTGAAAGAAGTTAAATGGGAACTAATTGTTATGAATTTGAATTGTTATTCAAAAATTTTTTCAGTGAAGTGATACTGTCAATCTTGACAATTCAATATAAATAGCCTATTATGGGTTCGAACAAGCCGCTATGGTGAAATCGGTAGACACGCTGCTCTTAGGAAGCAGTGCGAGAGCATCTCGGTTCGAGTCCGAGTAGCGGCATGCCGTCTTCGAAACACCAGACAATAGATCTTATAATGAAAAATGAATGAAATTCCCGCTTTTCATTTATACTTAAATTAAGGGATTACTCTTTTTTTTTATGATATTTTCAACCTTAGAGCATATATTAAATCATATTTCCTTTTCAATTGTTTCAATTGTCATTTCAATTTGGTTTTTCAACCTATTGGTCACTGAACTCATAAAACCATATGAGTTATCAGAAAAGGGCATGATACCGACCTTTTTGTGTTTCACAGGATTATTAGTGACTCGTTGGATTTATTCCGGTCATTTTCCACTAAGTGATTTATACGAATCATTAATCTTTCTTTCGTGGAGTTTCTCCCTTATTCATATAGTCGCCTATTTCAAAAAAAATAAAAATCTAAGCGCAATAACCGCCTCGAGTACTATTTTTACCCAAGGCTTTGCTACTTCAAGTCTTTTAAGTGAAATACAGAAACCGGCAATATTAGTCCCTGCGCTCCAATCCGAGTGGTTAATAATGCACGTAAGTATGATGATATTGAGCTATGCCGCTCTTCTGTGTGGATCATTATTATCCGCTGCACTTCTAGTCTTTACATTTCGAAAGAAAAGTAATCGGTTTTTAAAATCATTTTCATTTAACGAAATCCAATATAGCTATGACAGAAGTACTATTTTAAGAAATACTTCTTTTGTTTCTGGTAAGAATTATTACAAGAGCCAATTAATTCAACAATTGGATTTTTGGAGTTATCGTGTGATTAGTCTAGGATTTCTTTTTTTAACTACGGGTATTATTTCAGGAGCAGTCTGGGCGAATGAAGCGTGGGGATCATATTGGAGTTGGGATCCAAAAGAAATTTGGGCCTTTATTACTTGGATTATATTCGCTATTTATTTACATATTCGAACAAATAAGAATTTCCCGGGTGAAATTTCCGCACTGGTGGCGGTTCTAGGTTTTCTTATAATTTGGATATGCTATTTTGGAGTTAATCTATTAGGAATAGGGCTACATAGTTATGGTTCATTTACATTACCGTCTAGCTAAGGAAGCTTCTTACGAATCCAAACTAACTCGAGCTGTCTATAAAAAACTTTGTAACGAACTGCGTGAATCCAGTACCAATAGTGTAGTGATTCGCGCGGTTCTCGCAAAGACCGCGCATCTCGGGTTAAAATGAAAATTCATTTTTCACTTTATTAAAAATAATAGAAAAAAGCATTCTTTTGTCTATTCTACAACAAGTTTTTTAAAATTATCTAATTTTTTCTTTAGGAAAAATCTCTATAAAAAACTAAATAAAAGAACTTCAACCTTCTCAACTGAAAGTGACAGAACAAAATCCGGGTAGATTCCAATCCCTATTATGGGTAGAAAGATAGCGATTGAAACAAACAACTCGCGCGGTCCAAAATCAAAAAGATAAGAAGTCGGGGCATTAAATAACTTGGATCCATAGAACATCTGGCGTGACATAGATAATGAATAAATGGGCGTTAATATCATTCCAATTGCTATTACAAAAGTCAGTAGAATTTTTGGCATGAAAAAATATTTTTGACTGGTAATTAGTCCCCACAATACGATTAATTCTGCAACAAAACCACTCATACCTGGTAATGCGAGGGAGCCCATAGAAAAGCTACTAAACAGCGTAAATATTTTTGGCATTGGGATAGCTACGCCGCCCATTTCGTCGAGATAAACAAGACGTATTCTATCATAACTTGTTCCTGCCAAGAAAAAAAAGGCCGCCCCAATAAATCCGTGAGAAATTATTTGTAAAATGGCTCCATTGAGTCCTGCGTCGGTTATAGAACCAATTCCTATAAGTATCAAACCCATATGCGATACAGAAGAATAGGCTATTCTTTTTTTAAAATTACGTTGGCCGGAAGAAGTTAAAGCTGCATAGATTATTTGTATTGTGCCTATTATCATCAACCAGGGAGAAAAAATAGAATGAGCATGAGGTAATAATTCCATATTAATCCGAATCAATCCATATGCCCCCATTTTTAATAAGATTCCCGCTAAAAGCATACAAGTACTGTAATGAGCTTCGCCGTGGGTATCAGGTAACCATGTATGGAAAGGTAGAATCGGCGATTTGACAGCAAACGAAATCAAAAATCCGATATAAAATATTATTTCCAAGGCCACAGGATATGGTCGATTAATTGATGTTTCAAAATCTAATGTTGGTTCATTAGAACCATATAAACCAAGACCCATAACTCCCATTAATAGAAAAACAGAACCTCCTGCCGTGTACAAAATAAATTTAGTTGCCGAGTACATCCGTTTCTTTCCTCCCCACATGGATAGAAGGAGATAAACCGGAATTAATTCTAACTCCCACATGATGAAAAAAAGTAAAAGATTCTGAGAAGAAAATGGCCCTATTTGAGCGCTATACATTGCTAATAGCAAAAAATGGAATAATCGAGAATCCCGAGTAAGAGGCCAGGCTGCTAACGTAGCTAAAGTAGTGATAAATCCCGTTAGTAAAATAGGTCCTATAGAAAGTCCATCTATTCCTAATTTCCAATGGAAATCAAAAAAATGAATCCATTTATAATCTTCCACTAGTTGGATTAATGGATCATCTGATTGGAAATGATAACGGAATACATAGGTTAGTAGAAGGAGCTCTAAAATACATATACAAATGGTATACCATCTAATTACCTTATTTCCTTTATGAGGAAGAAAAAAAATTAAAGAACCCGCAGCTATTGGTAAAAATACAATTATTGTTAACCAAGGAAAATCATTCGTGATAAAGGCAAAATACACTTAGGCCAGAAAACCGGTGCGCAAAAATTTTTTTGCGCTCGGGTTTTCTCGGTAAAACAAATCAGCTGAATTCAAGTAGAGTTTTAAGTGAGGTATCAATAAGCTAGACCCATGCTGCGAGTTGTTTCATGCCATAAATAAACCCGAACACTCAAGAAATCCGTTGGACAAGCGGATTCACACCTCTTACAACCGACACAATCCTCTGTTCTTGGAGCCGAAGCAATTTGTTTTGCTTTACATCCGTCCCAAGGTATCATTTCTAACACATCTGTGGGGCAGGCTCGAACACATTGAGTACATCCAATACATGTATCATAAATTTTGACTGAATGTGACATTGGATCTATACATTTTTGAAGGGCATCAATTTTCGATCTACTAAATTTAGAATTGAAAAAAAAAAAGAGATAAACTAAATTTAGATATTAGACGAATCAATGAGTTTCCAGCGTTTTTGAATCCATTTTGTTCTGAATTGGTTTATGAAAGAGAGCCAAAATACTTTGATTTTTTATCTGAGATTATTTTTTCAACA